TCTGAAACAAGAAGTTCTGGTCCCGGAGGTATAATATCAACGACTGAGTGTCCATCCAATGCATCCGCTATGGTTATTTCATACCCCCCTTTTTCTTTACGTATTATTTTGCTTACTATACCCGATGCTGTAGCATTATAGACTGTATTATTACTCTTGCTCCCATCGGGATAAATCTGACCCCTTCCCCTATTACCGCCCACGTATATCGGATATTTTAAGAAGTAAACGTCTTTCTTAGTAATGGGGTCCGGAGACAAAATAGGAAAAGTGATTTCACTATATTTCTGACCAGGAACAGGACCTATCACAAGAATATTTTTTTTAGTAGGACGATAACTCTGAAAAGAAAGATTGCCCATCTTTTCTTTCATTTCCGGAGAAATACGATCGGGGGGGGCTAATTCGAATCCCTCAGGTAAAATAAGAACGGCCCCTACATTCAAAGACCCCCTTTTCCCATTAGAAAGAACTTGTTTCAGTTGAATATCATAAGGAATTCTAACAACTGCTTCAAATACAGTATCAGGAAGTACGGCTTGGGGAACCTCAATATCCACGGGCTTATTAGCTAAATGACAATTGGCGCATACAATACGCCCAGTCGCTTCTCGTGGATTTTCATAACTCTGTTGTGCAAAAATGGGATATGCATGTGAAATAGATGTCCAAGTTATTACATATATAAATATAATGATCGATACGGAAATGGATCGAGTCATCTGTTCCTTTATCCAAGAAAAGATATTTCTATTTTGCATGGTCCAATCATTGATCCCGAAAATTTCTACAATAAATTGGGTAGGTTGCTAGTAGAGTTCCCTATCCACGATTCTGCTATTTTACTGGAATCCAGGAGGAATTTCCTAGATGGATAGAAACATAAAGAATGAGTAAGATTAAAAATGGTTTGTTTATGTACGAAGTGAAAAACATTATGATTAGATTCATATCAGTGGATCATTCTTTAGTCATTCATTGAATGATAAATCACTACAAGTGACGGAGATACACGATTTAAATAACGGAAGATCCAATATTTTAAAATTGTATCTAGAATGACTGGAAAGGTGGAAACAAGACCAGATATAATTTGATTATTATGAGAAAATCCAAAATCCTTGTATATAGAACTAATAATTAGTTCCCAACCGTGAGGCGAGTGGAATCCGATACATAAATCAGTTAATAAAAGAATAGAAAAAGCTTTTATTGTGTCGCTTAAGTTATAGATAAATTCCCGAACCCAAGAATTAATAATAACAAGTTCTTCATTACCCATAATAGAATAACCACTTAGAATAGCGAAACTTATTAGATTTGTCGAAAAGTGTAAAATGGTATGGATATGACCCTCATTGTACATCTTGACCAATTGTATCGTTTCTTTGTGTATTCCTATACGAAACTTTTGTATATGTGTATCCGGGTACTCCTTTATCATTTCGTCCAAAAGGAAGAGTTCTTCTAATTCTATGAATTTTTCTAGAACGTTCTTTTCTTGAATCTCATTCAAAACAATTTCGGATTGCCCAGCATTCCACCAATTAGTAACCAAAGATTCCATACTCTTATTAAATGAGAGAGAAATCCACCAGGGCAAAAAGACTATAGATGTAAGATATAGAAGGGGGTTGAATGCTTTCTTTTTTGGCATTTTTAATCTTTGAATTGTTAATGAAACCACTTCATTCCTCGATTCTATCCAATCTGATATTTCCATGAAACGTGAGTTCTATAACAAGGTGTATTGAATCCATAGACCTATTTCCCCCTTTTTAATTAATTGGTTAGTCCTTGGATCTGGAAACAATATTTTGTTTTATTATTTCTTCATTCGAAGCAATTGCACCCTTTCGATGAATGCCCGAACGAGCAAATGAATATTTTTTTTTTTGATTTCGGGGCAAAAGAACCCCCTTAGATCAATTATTTCGAAAAACTTCGCTGGCTAGCCGTAGCCGGGGAATAGTTGAGGGAAATTTAGGAAAATCTTGTATTGATAAGATGAAATCAAAAACGAGTAGCAAAAAAAGAGATAAATAGAATGATTATAGTTATAAACGATCCAATCTTTTGATCATCAAAAAGGAAAAGAAAGGATAAAAATAAACAAAACATAAAAAAAAAAAAAATTTAATTACAAGATATGATCCATCTATATCTAACATATCAATTCAAAAATTATTGGACCAAAAAAAAAAAGATGAATTCTATAGTCTGAACTGTTGAGATATATGTGATGAATCCATACTTAGTATACTTGTTACTAGTATGAAAAACTGGTTTTGGTGGACAAAAACCACTTTGTTTTCTGTTTTCTGGTTGTTCCATATGCGTCCGCTTTTGCTCGAACGAGCGCCCTGAAAAAACTTAAGTTGTTATATAACAACAAATATAATTCATGAGGTCCTTACTCAATGCTGCGAAAGCATTCATTCTTCAATTCATTTCAAAATACTTCAATTGGTACGCGCAAAAAATAGGCCAATTCTGCAGCCTTTTGTTCAATTTCTCGCGGAGTCAAATTCTCATCAGTACGAGTCAAGGGAACGGCACCCTGGCCTCTGATTTCCATATAAAGTACACGCCGAGGATAAATACCTTCCTTAACCTCTATTCTAATCGACTGGATATCTTTCATAAGGAATCGAAGGAATATGCGACGATTTCTTCCAGGGAATCCCCAACGAAAAATACACACTATTCCTTTTTTTCTATCGAATCTATCATAACCACTACCTACATTCCACGAAATTGTGCACCACAAATAGGAGCTAATGAACAGACCCGCGATCCCGTAGAAAGACATCACGATCCCTTGTGGAAAAAAAAGGATTTGCTGAGAAGGAAATAAGGATATCAAATTCCTACCAAGGTAACTAGAAGTTCCAACCAATAAGAATCCCAGCGAACCTAAAAAAAGGAGACAAGCCCAACAGAAATTACTTGTTTTTCGAGACCCCGTTATAAGTTCTATCCATATACGTTCTGATCGCCAGTTCATACTAGATCCAGTTGTTTCATTTTATTGGAATTGAGAGAATAACCAAAATGAATTTGACTTTCTTTTTTGTTTTGTTCCCGAAGTAACTCTCATCAACTAGCACTATTATTATGATGTGAACCATTCGGAGTAATTCATCGAATCAGTTAGATATAAAAAAAAGATCTTATAGGATCCCACTATGGATATCTACATACATATAGATATTTTTGCTTTACATTTCATACATCTGCCGACCCATTTAAAAATAGATATAATGCAGTTATCCATATATCATGTTTCCAGGTGCATAACAGCTCTTTCATTTGTGTTCGGAAGAATACCCATACATACTCTATTCCACTAAATAAATAGATATCTGTATTATGATCCAAATCCGAGTCTTGAAAAAAAAAAATGGATGAGATTGGGTCCCATCAAATCTAGACAATCTTGTTTTTTTGAACATAAAAAGATAGAGAAGCCATTGCAATTGCCGGAAATAATAGACCCACTAAAGGCACAAAAAAAGAGGGTAAGTTGAAAGTTGTCATAGAATGGATACCTCGATTTAATATTTGTACCTGTTATAAAGATATCTTATGATAAGTATATCTATTATCAGTATATAATAATAGGTATAGGTACAAGACATGAAGAACTAAATAAGTGTACCTATTCACCTTTATTTTATCTATTTTTTTTTTTTTATTATTGTTCTCTTATACTTATCTTCTAATAAATACCAAAAAGGTTTATTACACGTTATCAAAGGATTCTAACGAATCCGATCCAACAGAGATTCCTAGTAAAAAATGGAAGTTATCGGGGAATATAGAAAATAAATGTAAGATTCCTATTCCCTATTTTCTACATTTGAATTATTCAATCATTTTTTTAATAATTTAGCGTATGAATTAACTCTTTCATCCTGTTGATAGAGTCTTCCTGATTACTAATCAGAAATATAGGTAGAAATAAAATGGATCTGGAGGAAATAATCAAAAGTGATTATAAACAACTTCTGATTCTTTCTTTATACAATTAGATCTTATGACCTCAAGTAAAACTCTATGCTTATTCTTTTTTTTTGATTACTTATTACTATAATTTGATTACTTATTACTATAAATAGAAACTAAATACTTGTTTTGTTCACCTCAAAGAAAAAAAGAACTGAATTAAACGATCTACTTGATTGAATTTTGATTCAAGGGAAAGAAACCGTGAAGCTGAAATAACTCACTCAGAATACCTTTTAAAGGATTACGTGGTACGATTGGGTCGAATAAGCCCTTATGGAATAAATACTCAGCTTCTTGTGAACCATCGGGTACTGTCTTATTCAATGTTTGTTCAATTACTCTTTTACCCGCAAATGCAATGTAGGCATTAGGTTCGGCAATAATGATATCTCCTAACATACCAAAACTGGCAGTCACTCCACCGGTTGTAGGAGATGTAAGGATTGATACGTAGAATAACTTTTTATTTGATTGATAATTATATGAAGCTGAAGATATTTTAGCCATTTGCATCAAGCTCAAACTTCCTTCTTGCATGCGCGCTCCTCCGGAAGCACACACTATAATAAGAGGTAAAGATCTATTAGTAGCATATTCAATCAAACGGGTGATTTTCTCGCCTACTACGGATCCCATACTGCCCCCCATAAACTGAAAATCCATAATCCCAATTGCTATGGGAATACCCTTTAGTTGACCTATGCCTGTTTGAACCGCCTCGGTTAACCCTGTCTTTTTTTGATAAGAATCAATACGATCTTTATAAGGTTCCTCCTCCGAATGAAATTCAATCGGGTCCACGGAAACCATGTCCTCATCCATAGCATCCCAAGTGTCTGGATCAATCAAAAGTTCGATTCTTTCTGAACTACTCATTTTCAAATGATATCCACATTGTTCACAAATATTCAGTTTTAACCTAAAAAATTTTTTATAATTTAATCCATAACAATTTTCGCATTGAACCCACAAATGTCTGTATTTTTGAC